GTAACTCTGCTTTTCGATTCAAATCGATGGAATCGACCCTTTCGCTACATAAAAAATAATCACTTTGACAGAGCGGTCAGAAATGAAATGTCACAATATTTTTTTGACATATGTCAAAGTGATGGAAAAGACAAAATATGTTTTACATATCCCCCTAGTGTATCCATTTTTTTGGAAATGCTAAAAAGAAGGATATCCCCATCTACAACACTTGAAAAATCTTCATCTAATGAACTCTACGGGGATTATACCAAGAAACAAAAGGAAGAAAATGTTAAGAACGCATTTCTAAATCGAATTGAATCTATAGATAAAAAATCTAAAATTTTTAATATAGTTGAAACAAGAACTAGACTATGTAATGATGATTTTACAAAAGAATACTTATCAAAAAGGCATGATCCTTTATTGAATGGATCATATCGAAGAATAATATATAAAAATCTTTTACCTACAATCATAAAAAAAACTCAGCCAGAAAATGCAATAAAAATATTTGGGATAAATCGAATTCATGGTATCTTTTTTCCGTACACCAATGATCAAAAATTGCAAAACAAAAAAAATAGATCCTATAAATTCCCAACCGAAGCTGTCGATTTCTTTACATTGATTAATAAATATGTTAAAAATTTGGGATGGAATCGAAATTGGAAGGATCTTTCTTTATTTTCAGATGGAAAAATAGATTCTAAAAAAGAAAAAAAATATTTTCAATATTTTTTAACTAAAATAATAATTGATGCTAATGATCAAAAAACGAGCCAAAAATCGAGTAAATTCAAAGAAATAAGTAAAAAAATTCCTCAATGGTCATACAAATTAATCACTGAATTAGAACAAGAATCAGGAGAACATCTAGAAGACGTACCAGTAGATCATCAAATTCGTTCCAGAAAAGCTAAACGTGTCGTTATTTTTACTGTTAATAAGCAGTCTACTATTAATAAGGATTCTAATACCTCTGATCAAACAGAAGAAGTGTTTTTACTACGCTATTCACAACAATCAGATTTTCGACGAGGTATAATCAAAGGTTCTACGCGGGCTCAAAGGCGTAAAGTAGTTATTTGGAAATTGTTTCAAGCAAACGCACATTCCCCCCTTTTTTTGGACAGAATAAAAAAATCCACTCTGTTTTCTTTTAATCTTTCCAGATTTTTTAAATCTATTTTTAAAAATGGGTTGGAGAAAAGGGAAGCATTTCAAATTATAGAGAATACAGAAGAACAAACCAAAAGAGAAGAAAAAAAAGAGAAAATCAAAAGAAAGGAAAAAGCACGAATAGAAATAGCAGAGGCTTGGGATACCATTCCTTTTGCGCAAGTAATAAGAGGTTCGATGTTACTAACTCAATATTTTTTTAGAAAAAATATTCTATTACCTTCATTGATAATTACAAAAAATATTGGACGCATATTCCTATTGCAACGTCCTGAATGGATGGACGATTTCCGGGAATGGAATAGAGAGATACATGTTAAATGTACCTATAATGGTGTTCCCTTATCAGAAACAGAATTTCCTAAAAATTGGTTGATGGACGGTATTCAAATAAAAATAATATTTCCTTTTTGTCTCCAACCTTGGCACAAATCAAAATTAGGATCCTCTCCGAAAGATCTAATTAAAAAAGAAAAAGATTGTTTTTGTTTTTTAACAGTTTGGGGAATGGAAGCTGAACTTCCTTTTGGTTCGCCCCAAAAACGACCTTCCTTTTTTAAACCCATTTTTAAGGAACTGAAAAAAAAAATAGGAAAATTTAAAAAGAAGTATTTTAGAGTTCTACACGTTTTCAAAGGAAAAACAAAATCACTCAGAAAAGTTTCAAACGAAGACCCAAAACAGGTTATCAAAAGGATTCTTCTTTTGAATAAAATGAAAGAACAAAAAAATGCTATAATTAGTAATCAGATAATTCCGAAATCCTTTAATCAAATTGAGTCCCCAGGTTTGACTAATTCTTCGTTGACAGAAAAAAAAATAAAAGATTTGACTGAGCGAACAGGGACAATTCAAAATCAAATAGAAAGAATAATAAAAGAGAAAAATAAAGTAACGCCAAGGATAAATAATATCAATCCTAACAAAACAAGCTCTAATGTTAAAAGATTAAAAAAAGTGGAAACAGTAAAAAGAAGAACTGCTCGATTAATCTCTAAATTACCTCTGTTTTTCACATTTTTCATTGAAAAAGTATACACAAATATAGTTTTATCTATCATTAATATTCCCAGAATGAATACAGAACTTTTTCTTGAATCAACAAAAAAAATTCTGGATAAATCTCTGTACAATAATCAAAGAAAGCAAAAAGAAATAAAAAAGAAAAATGAAATTCCGTTTATTTCGACTATTCAAAAGTCACTCGAGAACATTAGGTATATTCAAAGAAATTCACCTATTTTTCATGATTTATCCTACGTTTCACAAGCATATGTATTTTACAAAATATCACAAATTCAAGTCAGTAACTTACAGAAATTAGGATCTATGCTTCAATACCAAGAAATCCCCTTTTTTATTAAGCGAAAAATAAAGGATTCTTTGGAAAAACAAGGAGTAATTCATTCAAAATTAGGTGATAATAAATTTACGAATGATCAAATAACTCAATGGAAAAACTGGTTAAGAGAGTATTCTCCATATGATTTATCAGCGATAGGATGGTCTATATTAATACCTGAAAAATGGCGAAATAAAGTTCATCGGCATCGTATAGCTAAAAATGAAAAATTAAGCAAATGCAATTCGTATGAAAAAGACCAATTAAGTGATTCCCCAAAACAAAACAAAATAAAAGTCTATGCGTTGTCAAATCAAAAAGAGAATTTTCACAAATACTATAGATATGATCTTTTAGCATATAAGGTTCTTAATTCCGAAAAATGCCCTTTTTTTAGATCCTCCTTTCAAGGAAATAAGAACCCAGAGTTTTCTTATAATACACATAAAGATAAAGACCCACTTTATAATACGCTGAGAAACACGCCTATCTACAATTATGGAAATATCCTATCTATGGAAAAAGTGGCGAATAGAAAATATTTGGATTGGACAATTTTCCATTTTGATCTTAAACAAAAAATGAATATTAAGGCCTGGATCACGATTGATTCCAATCGGAATGAAAATATTCAACTGGGTTCGAATAATTCTAAAAAAATTTCTAAAAACGATCTTTTTTTTCTTATCATTCCAGAAAAAAATCAATTAAATTCTGACAACGTTTTTGTTGATTGGATGGGAATGAATGAAAAAATGCTAAAAGGTTCCATATCAAATCTGGAAGTTTGGTTCTTCCCAGAGTTTGTGTTACTTTATAATGCATATAAAACGAAACCTTGGTTTATACCAAACAAATTACTTCTTTTCGATCGAAATCCAAATGAAAATAGTAAGAAAAAAAAGATTAATGAAAAGAAAAAAGTAAGTTTATTGATATCATCAAATAAAAAACAAGAAGAACCCACAAACCGAGGCAATTTTGGATCCGTTCTCTCACAACAAAAAAACATTGAAGAAAATTATGCAAGATCAGACATCAAAGAGGGAAAAAAGAAAAAACAATACAAAAATAACCTAGATTTCTTCCTGAAACGTTATTTACTTTTTCAATTAAGATGGAACGATACTTTGAACCAAAGGCTGATGAATAATATCAAGGTATATTGTCTCCTGCTTAGACTGATAGAGCCAAGAAAAATTACTATATCCTCGATTCAAAAGAGAGAATTTAGTTTGGATCTAATGCCGGTTGATAATAATTTAACTCTTTCAGAATTGATCAAAAAGGGAATATTGATTATAGAACCCATTCGTTTGTTTAGAAAAAACGATGGACAATTTCTTATGTATCAAACTATAAGTATTTCGTTGATTCATAAGAGTAAGTACCAAACAAATAAAAAATACCAAGAACATAGATCAGTTTCAAAGAATGCTTTGGATTTCTTTGTTCCCGAAAATATTTTATCGTTTAGAAGTCGTAGAAAATTGAGAATTCTAATTTCTTTCAATTCAAAGCACCAAAATAGCGTCGATAGAAATCTAGTATTTTGGGACGGAAAGAACATAAAAAACAGCAGGCAAGCTTTGCCTGACAATAAGAATTTTGATAAAGAGAAAAATAAATTAATGAAATTAAAACTCTTTCTTTGGCCTAATTATCGATTAGAAGATTTAGCCTGTATGAATCGTTATTGGTTTAATACGAATAACGGCAGCCATTTTAGTATGTTAAAGATACAGATATATCCCCCGTTGAAAAGTAGTGGATAATTAATATATATAGGTTTGAGTATTCTAGCGTATATGATGGTGGGGTATATGAAAGCAAAAAAATATGCGGCTCCCACATTCTTATCTTCCATTCTATCCACAATTCTATCCATATATCCACTATGAATTGAATTAATGTAGGAATTAAATCTCGAAATGAATCAACTTTTTACATTTTAGATGTGAATCCTTCGATGCTAAAATATACCAACCCTTTTCTATCTCAATCTAATTAAAAGTTGGGGTGATTTGAATTTAGATTTGAATTCAGAAAATCGGGAGTTCATAAAAATTTTTGCATTCGCTTTTTGTATATACCACCCTCAAATTAATTATTATTACTGATCGGTAAAATCCATATCTGTCAAAAGGAAAAAGGAGTTTTTATGGTAAAAAATGCATTCATTTTAGCTATTTCTCAAAACGAAAACACAGAAAACAGGGGATCTGTTGAATTTCAAGTATTCACTTTCACCACTAAGATAAGGAGACTTACTTCCCATTTGGAATTGCACAAAAAAGATTCTTCATCTCAGAGAGGTTTGCGGAAAATTTTGGGAAAACGCCAACGGCTGCTGGCTTATTTGTTAAAAAAAAATAGAGGGCGTTATAAAGAATTAATTGGTGAGTTAAATATTCGAGAAATAAAAACTCGTTAATTTGAAGCCTAATACCTAAGTTTAAATTTTGATAAACTCTTCTTTTTACGTTCAGCAAGGCATGGAAGAATGACTGAGTAAAAAACTTATGATTGCACCAACTACAAGAAAAGACCTCATGGTAGTAAATATGGGCCCTCAACACCCATCAATGCACGGCGTTCTTCGCCTGATTGTTACTCTTGATGGTGAAGATGTTATCGACTGTGAACCAGTATTGGGTTATTTACATAGAGGGATGGAGAAAATTGCGGAAAATCGAACAATTATACAATATTTGCCTTATGTAACACGTTGGGATTATTTAGCTACTATGTTCACAGAAGCAATAACCGTAAATGGACCCGAACAGCTAGGCAATATTCAAGTACCTAAAAGGGCTAGCTATATCAGAGCTATTATGTTGGAGTTGAGTCGTATCGCTTCTCACTTGTTATGGCTTGGACCTTTTATGGCAGATATTGGGGCACAGACCCCTTTCTTCTATATTTTTCGAGAACGAGAATTGATATATGACCTATTCGAAGCTGCTACCGGTATGCGCATGATGCATAATTATTTTCGTATTGGGGGAGTAGCTGCCGATCTACCTCATGGCTGGATAGATAAATGTTTGGAGTTTTGCGATTATTTTTTAACTGCCATTGCTGAATATCAAAAACTTATTACACGGAATCCTATTTTTTTAGAACGAGTTGAAGGTATAGGTATTATTCGTGCAGAAGAAGCACTAAATTGGGGTTTATCGGGACCAATGCTACGAGCTTCCGGAATACAATGGGATCTTCGTAAAGTTGATCGTTATGAGTGTTACGACGAATTTGATTGGGAGGTTCACTGGCAAAAAGAAGGGGATTCATTAGCTCGTTATTTAGTACGAATGAGTGAGATGGCCGAATCCATTAAAATTATTCAACAGGCCTTGGAAGGAATTCCAGGAGGGCCATATGAAAATTTAGAAATACGACGCTTTGATAAAATAAAAAACCCTGAATGGAATGATTTTGAATATCGATTTATTAGTAAAAAACCTTCTCCAACATTTGAATTGTCGAAGCAAGAACTTTATGTAAGAGTCGAAGCACCAAAAGGAGAGTTGGGCATTTTTTTGATAGGAGATCAGAGTGTTTTTCCTTGGAGATGGAAAATTAGACCGCCTGGTTTTATCAATTTGCAAATTCTTCCTCAGTTAGTTAAAAGAATGAAATTGGCTGATATTATGACGATACTAGGTAGCATAGATATCATTATGGGAGAAGTCGATCGTTGAAATGATAATTGATACAACAGAAATACAAGCTATCAAGTATTTTTCCAGATTCGAATCCTTAAAAGAAGTCTATGGGATTATATGGATGCTTGTCCCTATTTTGACTCTTGTATTAGGAATCACCCTAGGTGTACTAGTAATTGTTTGGTTAGAAAGAGAAATATCTGCAGGAATACAACAACGTATTGGACCCGAATATGCTGGGCCTTTGGGAATTCTTCAAGCTCTAGCAGATGGTACAAAACTACTTTTCAAAGAGAATCTTCTTCCATCTAGAGGAGATACTCGCTTATTCAATATCGGACCATCGATAGCGGTGATATCTATTTTACTAAGTTATTTAGTAATTCCTTTTAGTTTTCGCCTTATTCTAGCCGATCTTAGTATTGGTGTTTTTTTATGGATCGCCATTTCAAGTCTTGCTCCCGTTGGACTTCTTATGTCAGGATATGGATCAAATAATAAATATTCCTTTTTAGGTGGATTAAGAGCTGCTGCTCAATCAATTAGTTATGAAATACCATTAACTCTGTGTGTATTATCAATATCTCTACGTGTGATTCGGTGAGGCCTAAAATTTCCCCTATATTTGTCTAGTATTTGTCTAGAAGGAGAGTTAAATGAATTAAATGTCTATTTTTTAATTCATCATTGGGGTTGAGAAATTAAACCAGATAGTTAGATGAGTGAAATAAAACGGCTTACTCATTTGCTGTTAACGAAATTCAACCTCATTTCCTATGTACAAGAATGAAGTCAAAGTAAGTAAACAGTAGCGTTTTGTTTGTTTATTTTTTTTTACCCCAAGATCAGATTGGTTAATTGGCTTGAAGCGGGTTTAAAAGATCAACTCCAGGGGTTTTGACTACCTATTACCATAGATGTAATAGTATTAACCTACAAGGAGATTCAAAAAATGAGTGGATGGTTAGGAAGACCAAGATACACAAAGGATTAGTAATGGAGATTCTGTAAATTATTCAACAGGATATTTATTTATACCAAAGTAATTTGAATTGGGGCTTTAAGTTGGTAGAAATTATTAAGAAGTACTCCCCTAAATTTCGATTCAGAGTATCCTCCTATCCGCTAATTAAGTAAATAACTATCAAGAACGAAGAAATCTTTTACTTTAGATAATGTCCCCTTGTCTGAGAAAGTAGAATAGGAACGAAATAAAAAATGGAAAGACTAAAATGGGAAAAATAGATCTTTTTTTATTCATCCATTTTTCTATTTTTTTTTAGAAAAATAGAATTTTTGTCATGTCATATGTAATTCTTTTTCGTAATCAAAAAGTATGGGTTGAAATATCTATGTGATATTCCTCAAAAAAGTTTTTTTATTCAAGGGTAAAGAATTAACAAAAAAATAGAAATTTTTAAAAGATGAGATCAATTCAGAAGCACTTTTTATCTATAAATCTAGCAGACAGAATTTCATTGGTCTAATTCTATACCTTAGCATAAAAGTTGACTCTCTATCGATCCTACAAACAGACCAAGATCAATAATGTGAAAGGCCTTTAGAATTATTTGTGACCTATGAGGAGCCGTATGAGGTGAAAATCTCATGTACGGTTCTGTAATAGCGATGGAAACAGTGATGTTATCATCGACTATGATTATCTAATAGTTCAAGTACAGTTGATATAGTTGAAGCGCAGTCAAAATATGGTTTTTGGGGCTGGAATTTGTGGCGTCAACCCATAGGGTTTATCGTTTTTCTTATTTCTTCTCTAGCCGAATGTGAAAGATTACCTTTTGATTTACCAGAAGCAGAAGAGGAATTAGTAGCAGGTTATCAAACCGAATATTCAGGTATAAAATTTGGTTTATTTTACGTTGCTTCATATCTAAATCTACTTGTTTCTTCATTATTTGTAACAGTTCTTTACTTAGGTGGGTGGAATCTTTCTATTCCATATCTATTCATTCCTGAACTTTTTGATATAACTAAAAAAAGTCAAGTTTTTGGAGCAATAATAGGTATCTTTATTACATTATCGAAAACTTACTTGTTCTTGTTCATTTCTATTGCAACAAGATGGACTTTACCGAGATTAAGAATGGACCAATTATTAAATCTTGGGTGGAAATTTCTTTTACCTATTTCTCTAGGTAATCTATTATTAACGACCTCATCCCAACTTCTTTCACTGTAAAGAAATAGAATATTCTATCTTCCCAACTTGCCTCAAACAAGAGAAAGAAACAAGTATAAAATTATTTATAGATATTACACTATGTTCCCTATGCTAACTGAGTTCTTGAACTCTGGTCAACAAACAATACGAGCTGCCAGGTATATTGGTCAAGGTTTCATGATTACCTTGTCCCATGCAAATCGTTTACCTGTAACTATTCAATACCCCTATGAAAAATTAATAACATCGGAACGTTTCCGAGGCCGAATACACTTTGAATTTGATAAATGCATTGCTTGTGAAGTATGTGTTCGCGTATGTCCTATAGATCTACCCGTTGTTGATTGGAAATTCGAAACTGATATTCGAAAGAAACGATTACTTAATTACAGTATTGATTTTGGAATCTGTATATTTTGTGGTAATTGCGTTGAGTATTGCCCAACAAATTGTTTATCAATGACTGAAGAATATGAACTTTCTACTTATGATCGTCACGAATTGAATTATAATCAAATTGCTTTAGGTCGATTACCGGTGTCCATAATGGATGATTATACAATTCGAACAATTTCGTCGAATTCACCTCAAATAAAAAATGTATAAAACCACTGCATTTTCAAACCCCAGCTCAAAACCGCTTTTGAATCTAAAAGAATCTGTTTGCTTGTTCTATAGAAACGAGTGTTTGGTTGGCGAGAATCATGGTTAATTTTGGATTGAAAGTTTATTTCTTTTTGAATTATTCTTATTTAAAATTTTAAAATAAAAATTTATAGTTTAGTTTAAAACTCTCTTTTCGAGAATAAGAGTAGAGCAATAACTGGATCTACATCAATCCACATCAATCCACATCAATCACCCTCAATTCAAATTTATTTATTTTTTTTTTCAATTAATAAATATCTTAGTAACAAATATCTTAAAAAGAAAAATAGGATAACTCCCCTTTTCCTGGGCGGGTCAACAAAGTCATGAAATATTTCGATTTACTTTTTCTATAAAAAAATGGATTTACCTGGACCAATACATGATTTTCTTTTAATTTTTCTAGGGTCAGGTCTTATATTAGGAAGTCTGGGAGTAGTATTATTTCCAAATGCCATTTATTCGGCCTTTTCTTTGGGGTTGGTTCTTTTTTGTATATCCTTATTCTATATTTTATCAAACTCTTATTTTGTAGCTGCTGCGCAACTCCTTATTTATGTAGGAGCTATAAATGTTTTAATTATTTTTGCTGTGATGTTCATGAATGGTTCAGAATATTACGATTACGAAGATTTTCAGCTTTGGACCGTTGGGGATGGGGTTACTTCAATGGTTTGTACAAGTCTTTTTATTTCACTAATTACTATTATTTCAGATACATCCTGGTATGGGATCATTTGGACTACAAAATCAAACCATATTTTAGAGCAAGATTTGATAAGTAATAGTCAACAAATTGGAATTCATTTATCAACAGATTTTTTTCTTCCATTTGAACTAATTTCCATAATTCTTTTAGTCGCTTTAATAGGTGCAATTGCTATAGCTCGTCAATAAGAAATCTTTCAAATGAGGAATTTAAATACAATTGAGGGAAAAAGAATCTTATAATCCTTTCATTTGAGTGCCTGCCTAAAACTGCAATTGAATAAGTTTCATTTTATAGTTATCTATTCCCAATACATTTCCTTATTTTCTTCCATACGTGTTAGAATGGACTGGATTGAATTATTGTTCAGATTGAAATGAATTAAGATTGATAAGGAGTTGGTTAATGATGCTCGAACATGTACTTGTTTTGAGTGCCTATTTATTTTCTATTGGTATTTATGGGTTGATCACAAGTCGAAATATGGTTAGAGCCCTTATGTGTCTTGAACTTATACTAAATTCAGTTAATATAAATTTTGTAACGTTTTCTGATATGTTTGATAATCGTCAATTAAGAGGGGACATTTTCTCCATTTTTATTATAGCTATTGCAGCCGCCGAAGCAGCTATTGGATTAGCTATTGTTTCATCAATTTACCGTAACAGAAAATCAACTCGTATTAACCAATCCAATTTGTTGAATAAATAATATTAATCATAGAAAACTAAATTTGAATATTCAAAAATTATTTCCAATCAGCAGCGGGGTATGATCGTGTTTTTGCCAAAACATAAGAAATCAAAGCACTTTTGACATCGCTCATAAACAATCTAAATATGTTGATTTTGATCACTCATTGATTCGTCTGGTATCTATATAAAATATAGGATTTATTTATAAGTTATTTTACTAGACCGAAAATTCATGACGTTAAAAATTTATAGATCCAATGTCACACTCAGTAAAGATTTATGATACATGTATAGGATGTACTCAATGTGTCCGAGCGTGCCCCACCGATGTATTAGAAATGATACCCTGGGACGGATGTAAAGCTAAACAAATAGCTTCTGCTCCAAGGACTGAGGACTGTGTTGGTTGTAAGAGATGTGAATCTGCCTGCCCAACGGATTTCTTGAGTGTTCGGGTTTATTTATGGCATGAAACAACCCGCAGTATGGGTCTAGCTTATTGATACGTTTCCTAAAACTCTACTTAAAATCCATTTTTTTTTTTTTTTTACCGACAAAATCCGTGCTCAAAATCCAATCCAAACAGTTTGAGCACGGATTTTTATGGCCCAAGTGTATCTTGTCTTTACTACGAATCATTTTCCTTTCTTAACAATAATTGTAGTTTTGCCAATATTTTCGGGTTCTTTAATTTTCCTTCTTCCACATAAGGGCAATAGAGTAATCCATTGGTATACTATATGTATATGTATGTTAGAACTTCTTCTAATGACTTATGCATTCTGTTATCATTTCCAGTCGGATGATTCATTAATCCAACTAGGGGAAGATTATAATTGGATCCGTTTTTTTGATTTCCATTGGAGATTGGGGGTAGATGGACTCTCTATAGGACCCATTTTACTTACGGGATTCATCACTACTTTAGCTACTTTAGCGGCTTGGCCGGTTACTCGAGATTCTCGATTATTTAATTTCCTAATGTTAGCAATGTATAGTGGGCAAATTGGCTTGTTTTCTTCTCGGGACCTTTTACTTTTTTTCCTCATGTGGGAGTTAGAATTAATTCCCGTTTATTTACTTGTATCTATGTGGGGAGGAAAAAAACGTCTCTACTCAGCTACAAAATTTATTTTGTACACCGCAGGGGGTTCCATTTTTCTTTTATTGGGAGTTCTAGGTATCGGTTTATATGGTTCTAATGAACCAACATTAAATTTTGATATATTATCGAACCAAGCTTATCCCTTGGCTTTGGAAATAATATTATATATTGGATTTTTTATTGCTTTTGCTGTCAAATTACCAATTATACCACTACATACATGGTTGCCGGATACCCACGGGGAAGCACATTATAGTACTTGTATGCTCTTAGCCGGAATCTTATTAAAAATGGGAGCTTATGGATTAGTTCGGATCAATATGGAATTATTTCCTCATGCTCATTCTATATTTTCTCCTTGGTTGATGATAGTAGGCGCAATACAAATAATCTATGCAGCTTCAACATCTCTAGGTCAACGCAATTTAAAAAAAAGAATAGCCTATTCCTCTGTATCTCATATGGGTTTCATAATTATAGGAATTGGTTCTATCACGGATATGGGGCTAAACGGGGCACTTTTACAAATAATATCTCACGGATTTATTGGTGCTGCACTCTTTTTCTTAGCTGGAATAACTTATGATCGAATACGTCTTGTTTATCTTGATGAAATGGGTGGGATAGCTATCTCGATGCCAAAAATATTCACGATGTTCAGTAGCTTTTCAATGGCCTCTCTTGCATTACCTGGTATGAGTGGTTTTGTTGCCGAATTAATAGTCTTTTTTGGATTCATTACTAGTGAAAAATATCTTTTACTAACAAAACTACTAATTACTTTTGTAATGGCAATTGGGATGATATTAACTCCTATTTATTTATTATCTATGTTGCGCCAGATGTTCTATGGATACAAGATATTTAATGTGCCAAACTCTTATTTGTTTGATTCTGGGCCACGGGAGTTATTTCTTTCGATCGCTATTTTTTTACCAATACTAGGTATTGGTATGTACCCCGATTTCATTCTTTCACTCTCAGTGGAAAAGGTGGAAGTTATTCTATCTAATTTTTTTGATAGATAGTTTTTATTTTTTCTTGTACAATGATACAATGACAAGAATAAAGCTTTTTTAATTCTCATACGTTAAGTAAAGAAATGGAATTTCAACTAGCAAGAACCCGGTGTGAATCAAATAGTTAGTGATTCGCCGGGTTCTTGCCAGCTCATACCAAATTCTTTGATATGCGCTGTAGACTTTTCTACTCCTGTTCGTAAGAACCCACCCTTTCATTTTAATTCAATTAAATGCAAATGAACCATAACTATGAAGTCCTATTCCTAATAGATTGACACCAAAATAGCATATCCAAATTATAAGAAATCCAATAGACGCCACAATTGCTGAATTTGTACCCTTCAGTTTTATATTTGTTCGCGTATGCAAATAAATAGCAAATACGAGCCAAGTAATAAAAGCCCAAGTTTCTTTTGGGTCCCAACTCCAATAGGATCCCCATGCTTCGTTAGCCCATACTGCTCCAGAAAGAATTCCTACGGTTAAAAAGATAAATCCTAGACTAATAACCCGATAACTCCAATAATCCAATTGTTGAATCAATTGTGACCTATAATAATTTTTTTTGGCAAAAAAAGAAGTATTTTGTAAAAGATTACTTCGTTCAGTCGCGGATTCCATTTCACCAAAAAAAAGTGAACCGTTACCATTTAAAAAATAATTACTCGTAGAAAAAAACTTTTTCTTTTTTCTAACTGTAATGACTAAAAGGGATACTGATAATAATGATCCACACAAAAGTGCCGCATAGCCTAATATCATCATACTTACATGCATTATTAACCACTCCGATTGAAGAGCGGGTACTAATATAGTGGATTCGTGTATTTCAGTTAAAAGACCTGAAGTAGCAAATCCTTGGGTAAAAATAGCACCAGGTCCAATTATTGTGCTTAGAATATTTTTATTTTTTTTGAAATATGGAATGATATGAATAAGAGAAAAACTCCACGAAAGGAATATTAAGGATTCATATAAATCACTTAGTGGAAAATGTCCTGAATAAATCCAACGAGTCACTAATAATCCAGTTATACAGAAAAAAGTTATTATCATGCCTTTTTCGGATGAATCAGATAGTTTTACAATTTCATCAACTAAAAAGCTTATCAAATGAATTGTAATTAGAATTAAAACGACCGAAAAAGAAATATGAGTTAATATATGCTCTAAGGTTGAAAATGTCATAAAAAATTAAAAAGAGGAGTCCCTTTATTATAAAAAAATAAATACAATGAATATATCGAAATGGCGAATTGAATTCATTATAGGATGTATTTACTTTTTTTAATAGATGACATGCCGCTACTCGGACTCGAACCGAGATGCTCTAGCACTGCTTCCTAAGAGCAGCGTGTCTACCAATTTCACCATAGCGGCCTATCTTGAACTCATAATAGCCTATTAATAAGCAGGCGTCTAGATTTAATAAAAATGGAGTGTAATCTTTTTTAGGAAAGATTAGAATAGATGAATAAAAATTTGTTTAAATAGGTATTTGAAGGTTCATTATTCGAAGTTTAGGGTCTTCATTGTATTTTTGTGTCTTTTATAGTCCCCTTTGGCTTGAACTCTTGTAAAACTAAAGAGTCGTACTCTTAATTAATAATTAAAGGATGGTACCCCCCAATAAAATTTTATTTTAATCTAATCCATTTTTTTTTTTTTTTTTCAAAACGAGAATTCAAAATTGATACATATTTTTACAGAATAGAAATAAAATATAAATTAAATAAAGGTAGGAAGGTTGCACAAAAGGGTTTATAAATTGGATCAACAATAAAAAAATTTCCCCCATTTTTTAAACGAAGATTGGCTACTCACGCTTCTATAGATCTCTAAAAATTTAAACAAATATCTAATAAAGAAAACCTTATATTATTGGAACAAATAGGTGGATGGGGAAAAAAGGACTCCCCACCTTGGAAATGATAAAATAAAGAAAACAAATCCTCTTGTGTTTTTTGTCAACAAAAAGCAACTTTTAAAAATTAGGTTTTGGTTTTTGGTAAGGTAAAGAGAATAGTTTTTATTATACAGATTCTAAAAGACTAGGGAATGAAAACCGGGAATTTTTTTTAAAACGAGTTCATTTTTGAGTCGGGTAGATTGAGATTATTCCAACATTTCCTGTTTTATTAGTTATTTTCTTTTTTATTTGTTTGTTGCACAAAAAAACTTTTGGAATTCCCAGTAGAAAGAGATTTCCCCAAAGAAAACGCTTTTAACGCCGCTTGATCCCCCTTTCTTTTCCAAAAATTTTTACGAATACGCTTTTTTGATGCAGAAGTACGTTTTTTTGGAACTGCCATTTAAATAAAAATTAAGAGATTACTCATTGGTATAGCTGGATGTGAAAGACATCTATTGTTAAAAATGTTAAAGAAAAAAAAGAAGAGTTTTTCCAATCCATTCTACTTGTTTCTAAATAATATCTTTTCAAAAAAAAAAAAAGAATGGTTTTTTATTGATATTTCAAATTCTTTACAAATTCATATTTTTAGAATCCTTTATGCTATAGAAATGGAATTAATTGAACTTAAGGGAATAACTAATATCATTCTATATTTCATTTACATCTAATAGAATACCTCGCAAAAGGGGGGAACTCCTATGTTTTTTTTTAGTATGTATTTATGTTTAATAAACACTTTATTTCATTTTGTTTATTAACTTGGCAAACTCATGGAAAGATACTAAATTTTATCTTTTATTTGCATTTTCAAATTTAAGGGAACCTTTAATGTTTTTCTTTCCTATGATTTAATAAGAATTTGACCAATTGGAACTTATTGATTTGAATGTTTGAAGTATTTAGCAGAAAGAATAACTAAAATGCCTTAAATTTGAAAAAATTTTCTTTATGTTAGTGCATGTCTTGATTTTTTATTGACTCTTTTGAAAAGAGCTAAGATCCGGAAAATCGGAAAAAATTAATAGCAATTAAGAATTTTAAAAACTTTTTTTATGGAACAGACATATCAATATGCGTGGATCATACCTTTCGTTCCACTTCCAGTTCCTATGTTAATAGGGGTAGGACTTCTTCTTTTTCCGACAGCGACGAAAAATTTTCGTCGTATGTGGTCTTTTCTAAGTATTTTATTGTTAAGTATAGTCATGATTTTTGCAACTAATCTGTCTATTGAGCAAATAAATAGCAATTCTATCTATCAATATGTCTGGTCTTGGGCTCTCAATAATGATTTTTCTTTAGAATTCGGATACTTGATTGATCCACTTACTTCTATTATGTCAATGTTAATCACTACTGTTGGAATTTTGGTTCTTATTTATAGTGATAATTATATGGCTCATGATCAAGGCTACTTGAGATTTTTTTCTTATATGAGTTTTTTCAGTACTTCAATGTTAGGATTAGTTACTAGTTCGAATTTGATACAAATTTATATTTTTTGGGAATTGGTTGGAGTCTGTTCCTATTTATTAATAGGTTTTTGGTTTACAAGACCTCTTGCAGCAAATGCTTGTCAAAAGGCATTTGTAACAAATCGTGTAGGGGATTTTGGTTTATTATTAGGAATTATAGGTTTTTATTGGGTAACTGGTAGTTTTGAATTTAGGGATTTATTTGAAATATTCAATAACTTGGTTTATAACAACCAAGTAAATTATCCCTTTGTTACATTGTGTGCTGCTCTATTATTTGCCGGTGCAGTTGCTAAATCTGCACAATTTCCTCTTCATATATGGTTACCCGATGCTATGGAAGGACCCACTCCCATTTCAGCTCTTATACATGCTGCCACTATGGTGGCAGCGGGGATTTTTCTTGTAGCTCGCCTTCTTCCCCTTTTCGTAGTTATACCTTATATAATGAATATAATTTCGTTGATAGGTATAATAACACTATTATTAGGAGCTACTTTAGCTCTTGCTCAAAAAGACATTAAGAGAGGTTTAGCCTATTCGACCATGTCTCAATTGGGTTATATGATGTTAGCTCTAGGAATGGGGTCTTATCGAAGTGCTTTATTTCATTTGATTACTCATGCTTATTCCAAAGCATTATTATTTTTAGGATCCGGATCTGTTATTCATTCAATGGAAACTGTTGTTGGTTATTCTCCGGATAAAAGTCAGAATATGGCTCTTATGGGTGGTTTAACAAAATATGTACCGATTACCAAAACCTCTTTTTTAGTCGGTACACTTTCTCTTTGTGGTATTCCACCCCTTGCTTGTTTTTGGTCCAAAGATGAAATTCTTAATGATAGTTGGTTGTATTCGCCTATTTTTGCAATAATCGCTTGGACCACAGCAGGATTAACTGCATTTTATATGTTTCGGATTTATTTACTTACTTTTGAGGGGCATTTAAATATTTATTTTCAAAATTACAGTGGCAAAAAAAATACAGCTTTGTATTCAATATCTATATGGGGAAAAGGGTGTTCAAAAATAATTAACAAAAATTTTAGTTTATTAAAAATTCATAATTCTTCTTTTTTTTCGAAAAAAACATATCGAAGTGATGAGAATCTAAAAAAAATAAATAGAGGACAACCTTTTATCAATATTATTCATTTTGAAAATAAAACAGTTCATCTCTACCCGCACGAATCGGACAATACTATGTTATTTCCTTTACTTGTATTGGTCCTATTTACTTTGTTTGTTGGAGCTCTAGGAATTCCTTTTAATCAAGACGGAAGAAATATCGATATATTATCGAAATGGTTAGCCCCATCTATTAATCTTTTACATCCAAATTCAAAGGATTTAACGGATTGGCATGAATTTTTGAAAGATGCAATTTCTTCCGTTAGTATATCTTATTTAGGAATACTTTTAGCGTCTTTTTTATATAAACCCATTTTTTCTTCTTTCAAGAATTTTGACTTAATTAATTCATTTATTAAAATGGGTCCCACAAGAAACCGTTGGGACTCATTTTTAAATGTCTTGTATAACTGGTCGTATAATCGTGCCTATTTAGATGTT